TATACGAATGGACCATTTGTCGAACAAGGGAGTGAGACGTAATCAAGATAGGATCAGAATCATGAAAATTGGAGTGAGTGCTGACGTGTTCCGACGGGGGACTTAATGAAATAGGAGAAGAAGGTTCATTTAAATAACAAGTTATATCTTTTCTTTTGCTGGGGGAATCGTTACTGACAGTTCCGGCCCGAAAGAGCCATTGAAGTCGGAACATAAAAATAAGTTGAATTGTGGAAGAATCCATAACTCCATTTTTTTTTATTCCAGTAAAGTAAGTCAATCGATAAAAGGAAAAACAAAGAATAATAAGAAATGACACTCCTGTCATAGGAATGGAAATAGCCCTTCTTGCTGCTTCAATAACAAGTATTTTCGTTTTCAAATCAGATAAATCATTTGATCTATGATTTATTGGAACAAAACAAGGAATGGCCTGGCTAGGTATAGGTACTGGCCAGGCCGGGGGAATAAAAGAACCTTTCGTACGAAATCAAAGAGGTACTCTTTCTATTGGAGATATCTGTTTCGAATCCTTATCTAAATGCAATTGCTGATAAAATTCGTATATATATAGAATAAAGAAAAGAAAGATAAAGAAAGACTTTTATCAATCTTTACTTCACGCGTCACATATGAATTATCCTTTTGTAATTGGGAGAGATGGCTGAGTGGACTAAAGCGACGGATTGCTAATCCGTTGTACGAGTTATTCGTACCGAGGGTTCGAATCCCTCTCTCTCCGTTCCCTCTGATCACTTGAGAGTTATCTTTCTAATTCGAAAAAATCTCGAGCCCTTGTTATCTTAGTTAAATGTATGGAATAGAGAAAATCATAAGAAAATTCAGAAATCAAGCAACGAAAAACTTCTGATTTTTTTATTTTATTCCTCGCGTCCAGGATTACGTCCTGGATCATTAGATAGGAATCCGAAGATGAAGAGAGAAACAAAGAATATCACTACTGTGTAAACGAAGAGTTTGAGAGTAAGCATTACACAATCTCCAAGATCATTTTTGGGGGAAATAAGGGAATAGATTCTCTATTTTTGTACCACATATCCCATTTTGACACCAAGAAATGGAGTGGTTTCTAGAAAAGAAAGGAATTTGCAGGAATTCATTTGTAATAAGATTCTGATTCCTTCGTTACCAAAATGATCTTTCATACCCACAATTAGGTATTGTGAGGGACCATACATAAGGTCTTTGACTTCCGGAAAGTCAGAATGAGAAAATGAGGTGATCCAGATTCATCGCGGCTATCCAAAAGAATTTCAATGTTTGAATCGAGAGTTCATAATGTAAGATTTATCTGATCTTATCAATTGTTAGAATAGAATTTTTCCCTTTTTAGCGAATCAATCATGAATGTTTCTAGGACAGTATTAAAGATCTCATCGAAAACTTACAGCAGCTTGCCAAACAAGGGCTAAGAGAAAAAAGAGTACAGGTATGACTGGCATAACATCTACGATTGGATTGAAAAAAGCATAAGCCTCGGGTAATTTGGCGAAGAAAAAGCTACTCGAATGAAGGGCAGAATTAATACAGATACAGATTAAACTAAAGATATTAAGCATAACAAAAATTTCGCTCTTGTGGAGAATTTCATTATTAGTGAGTTGGGGAAAAATGAAGAAAGAAGAGAAGATAGGCCAAACAAAAAATCCTTCTTTTTCTTTGAACTCCCCCAATCAAAAATCCTTCAATTCTCAAATGAGAATAGAAGGAATCATACTTTCATACAATATCTTAATTGAATTATAGATAATGATCAATGAATTTCTTTTGATTCTACATCTACACGTGTCGAATCCTAGCAACAACCTATTCCATAGATATTTGGGCTGGAATTGACGAACAACCAATATCCATATTAGTGTTATTAGTGTCAAATAGAAATCTCAATGGGGCGTGGCCAAGCGGTAAGGCAACGGGTTTTGGTCCCGTTACTCGGAGGTTCGAATCCTTCCGTCCCAGACCAATTCTATCAGAACAAAGATTGTGCTCTTTTCTTTAACAATCCTCTGTTTAAGAGTGTAATGTTGGATACAATGTGATTCAATCTTTCTTTCTGATTTCTAATGATTCAGAGAAGAATCATATCCTACCTTTCGATCCTGTTTCTGTTTCTCACAAACAGAAACAGAATCGAGTGTCAATGACACGTGGATGGAAATAAATATCTTTTTGATATAGGTAGGATGGGAACAAATATCAAAGTTCCATTACAAAAAAAAAAAGGAATTTGGGTGGCCATTCAGCGTATGCCCGTCTCCCCCCCGCTCATATTCATATTGAAGTTAGTTAGTCATTTAGAGAAACTTTATGCCCCCTATTTATCAAATTTTGATTCCCACATGATGCATTCTGAGTCGACATGCGGAAGAAAGGTAAAGTAAATAGAATAGGGGTAAATGACTAATTTTATGTGGATCCTGAATTCTAAACAGGAGGAGTTCTTGGTACTAATTCCATCACTGGGATTAAAGCTCCTAAGACTGGGGTGGGGCAAAATAAAATGGAAACACCGAATGAATCTGGACCCATTCGGCTTTGTACCTATACAAGATGGTATAGCATCCCATAAGAGGATCTTTTTTTGATTGGCTTTGAGTATGATTCATGATCCCCATAGAATTCGTGTAGATACGAGTTAATTAGCAAAGGAAGGTATCAATTTCAATCAATATCTGTGTCATCCGGATCTCATTAACAAACAATAAAGTTCAATACGGAACAGATGTATTTTCTTTGGACTTAATTGCTTTTATTTTGCATCAGGCTCCAATGAATAATTGGAAATCAATGTAACGATGGGGGGGGGGATTCATAGATTCCATTCACTTTAGTTTATCTTTATGGAAATGGAAAAATTTCTGAACCTGAAATAAAGCAAAATCCGTAGAAAATGAACCATGCCCATATGTAGTTTTATTGTTCTATTTCAGTGACACCGGTATTTCGGTTTCGGTGAAAAAGATTTGTGATCTCTTAAATATACACGATGACCCCCGGTGACAATTGTTCGGTGTATCTGATGGATACGGAAAGGTCATACTCCTACGATTTGGATTTTCTCAATCAGATGAAAGAATAGCGACCTTAATCTTATCTTCCATAAGCTCTTTTCTATCCATCCCCATGAAAACAACTAAATTGGATTTTTTTCTCGACCCATCCATCTGATTTAAATCATTGATGATTCAATTGGAAAAGAAACATGGATTTCTCTTATGATGATCGAATTCGCGTCTCTTTAATCAATGAGATATCTGCTAAACTTTTTAGTTACTCGTTGTGATTGTGCCGACTTGTTGATTTGATTGATTTAGAGATCAAATGAAATTCAGTCTTTACAGGAAAACTTATTTATAGTAATGATAATGATGTCGAAGTAGGAAATTCTTGAAACCATTTTCTTTTTTATGATTCCTTACCTTATAAATCCTCGCTATTCGAAGAAGTGTGAGATTGGTGAATCTATCCTATCGAGTCACTTGCGACTTTTCCGGGTCATTAGAATAGCTTATTTGGTTAATGACTCATTTTATTTTGTTCCAGTATTGGTAATCGAATTAAAGACTCGTCTTTAGTTTAGTTGTTCGAGAAAGAATTGGAATTGGATCTTTCATGATTGATCGTCCCGAACAATATAACAATATGTTGAAGATGTAGATGTAAATAAGTGTTAAGCAACTCATTTCTTCGTGTTTTTTATAAATGTGTTTCATTCCTATAAAAGAATATGGGTTAATTTGGCTTTTTGCTGAGATTTCCCCAGAGAAATACCTATTCATACATATATAAAAAGAAAGTATGGACTACTATGCACCGATGGAGCCAATGACTATTCATGATTCCATATTGAATCAATTCCATACCGGTCCAAATTAGAGGAATGTTATGGTAAAACTTCGTTTGAAACGATGTGGTAGAAAGCAACGTGCGACTTGAAGGACATGATCGGCTGTGGATTCTTGCATCCACCATTTTTTTATATATCAATGAAGATGCTCTTGGCTCGACATAGTTTGTTCTGTGCCACCAGGACCCCATTGGGGGGGTTGTAAATAGTACATGATGGAGCTCGAGCATAAATTCTTGATTCATTTATCAGAGGGAAGGATCTAGGGTTAGTGCCAGTCAATAAGTTGGAACAACTTCGTAAGTATATCTTCGATATAGAAATCGCAAATTCGAACAAGTTTCAAATAAAAAAGACAAAAAAAGGAAAATTTGTCGGAATTGGTAAAACTATTTCGATCAAAAGTGTATCACAGGGGAATCAACCATTTGTATGATTCTTCAATAGAAAGAACAAAAGGTATGTTGCTGCCATTTTGAAACAATTAAGGATCACCGAAGTAATGTCTAAACCCAACGATTCAAAGCAAAGATAAAGGATACCGGAACAAGGAAACGCCATTTTCAATTGTCTCAATAACTAGATCAGAATGAGAAAGGAAAATCGATTCTAGACGAGATAAACAAAAGAGGTTAGAGACGGCTCAATAAATGTCTAAGGATTTCCCTTCGAGCTCTTTGAGAATTACCCAACTTGAGTTATGAGTACGAATGAGATTTCTTTTTTTTATTCCTTACCAAAAAAAAAAAACGAACTCAAATCCTAATCTAATTGATGATTTTATGGATCCATTTGCCACTATATACAATACATAAATTCGAATCATTCTTTCTCGAGCCGTACGAGGAGAAAACCTCCTATACGTTTCTAGGGGGGGCATTGTTCATCTATATCTATCCCAATGAGCCATCTATCGAATCGTTGCAATTGATGTTCGATCCCGAAGAGAAGGAAGAGATCTTCGTAAAGTGGGTTTTTACGATCCGATAAAGAACCAAACTTATTCAAATGTTCCTGCTATTCTATATTTCCTTGAAAAAGGCGCTCAACCTACAGGAACTGTTCATGATATTTCAAAGAAGGCGGAAGTATTTAAGGAACTTCGAATTAATCAAACGAAATATAATTTAAGAAATAGAAAAAAAGATTGAGTGAAATAACTGGCAATTGAGGGGATTGCCATCAATCAGATGGTTTTCGTTGGGACTCTACGAATAAATAAGGGATCAATCTTGCTATTGTTTGTACTTCTATTGAAAACCAGAGATTTTTTTCCTACTTCTTCTTTATTTATTCCCCCCCACACACTTCATTTCTTATCTATGTAGTGCCAATCCAACACAAGTCTTTATTTTCTTTATTTCATTTTTTTTCTCAAAATTCAATTTCTATTGACAATGGTGTATCGATCAAATATAATTCGATCGTGGATAAATAGATCTATTTATCTACGTCCCATAAGTTTGTTTCTTTACTTCACTAGGTTCGCCGGATTCACTGTGACACAAGAAGTATCTTCTTAAGATAATGAAAAAAAAAAATAGATCAAAACAGGAGGGTCCACAAATTTTTACATCTATCTATATTTATCCGTGAATCCGTTGTATTTGAATCTGATCTGAACATTTTGATGTTCATAATTGATCATCAAATGTTTCTTTTAGATTTGTTGCTAGTTCAATGTTTTGATGGGGTAGGGCAATCCAATCTCTTTATTTATTTATTTATTTTTTGATTCCGATCGTATCTACACACCATATTTATACGGGTTGCTAACTCAACGGTAGAGTACTCGGCTTTTAAGTGCGGCTAGGATCTTTTACACATTTGGATGAAGCAACAGATTCGTCCATACCATTGGTATGGTTTGTAAGACCACGACTGATCCTGAAAGGGAATGAATGGAAAAAAGAGCATGTCGTATCAATGGAGAACTCTGAGAATACTTCCTGGGTCGGTAGAAAATCTTGTTTTGATTCTTGGAACGGTACCAAATCAATTCACAGTTTGGTCGAGTGAATAAATGGATAGAGCCCTAATGGCTCCAATTATAAGGAAACCAAAAGCAACGAGCTCGGTTCATAATTCGAATGATTACCCGATCTAATTAGACGTTAAAAATAGATTAGTGCCTGATGCGGGAAAGGGTTCTCCTGTGAGTGGATCATCGATTCCTTTTTTTTTCTATGAATCCTAACTATTAACTATTCTTTCTCTATTATGGAGTGGAGACGAATGTGTAGAAGAAACGGTATACTGATAAAGAGAATTTCTTCCAAAGTCAAAAGAGCGATCGGGTTGCAAAAATAAAGGATTTCTAACCATCTCTTGTAACTATAACGAACACAAACAAATTGGATGGAAAGAGAGAGGATCCGTTCATTGGACTCCCCGTCTCCGGGGTATCTATTCTTTTCTTACTATATACCCTGTTCTGACCGTATCGCACTATGTATCATTTGATAACCCAAGAAATCCCCCGTGCCTTTGTATAATTTCAAATGGAGGAATTACAAGGATATTTCGAAATAGATAGATCTAGGCAACAACACTTCCTATATCCGCTTCTATTTCAGGAGTATATCTACGCACTTGCTCATGATCATGGTTTAAATGGATCGATTTTTTACGAACCTATGGAAAATTTCGGTTATGACAATAAATCCAGTTCACTAATTGTGAAACGTTTAATTACTCGAATGCATCAACAGAATCATTTGATTCTTTCGGTTAATGATTCCAACGAATCTATTTTCGTTGGGCACAACAAGAATTTGTATTTTCAAATGGTATCAGAGGGTTTTGCAGTCATTATGGAAATTCCATTCTCGCTGCGATTAGTATCTTCCCTAGAAGAAAAAGAAATAGCAAAATCTCATAATTTACGATCTATTCATTCAATATTTCCCTTTTTCGAGGACAAATTATCACATTTAAATCATGTGTCAGATATACTAATACCTCATCCCATCCATCTGGAAATCTTGGTTCAAACCCTTCACTGCTGGATACAAGATGCCCCCTCTTTGCATTTATTGCGATTCTTTCTCCACGAGTATCGTAATTCGAATAGTCTCATTACTCCAAAGAAATCCATTTCTCTTTTTTCAAAAGAGAATCAAAGATTCTTCTTGTTACTATATAATTCTCATGTATATGAATGTGAATCCGTATTAGTGTTTCTCCGTAAACAATCTTCTCATTTACGATCAACATCCTCTGGAACTTTTCTTGAGCGAACACATTTCTATGGAAAAATAGAACATCTTGTAGTAGTGCTTCGTAATGATTTTCAGAAGACCCTATGGTTGTTCAAGGACCCTTTCATGCATTATGTCAGATATCAAGGAAAATCCATTCTGGCTTCAAAGGGGACTCATCTTCTGATGAAGAAATGGAAATCTCACCTTGTCTATTTTTGGCAATGTCATTTTTACTTGTGGTCTCTACCGGACAGGATCCATATAAACCAATTATACAATCATTCCTTATATTTTCTGGGCTATCTTTCAAGTGTACGACTAAACATTTCGGTGGTAAGGATTCAAATGCTAGAGAATTCATTTCTAATAGATACTTCTATTAATAAATTCGAGACCCTAGTCCCAATTATTCCTCTGATTGGATCAGTG